TAAAATATCTCCTGTCTCTACCCAAGATCCCAGTATCACAATTCCATTTTTGTCTAAATTTCGAAGTAAGTGGGCTTCTAGGTGCGGAATTTCCTTAGTGATTTTTTCAGGACCATGGCTTGTCGCATGAGTCTGAATTTCATATTTCCGTATGTGAAAAGAAGTATAAATATCTTCATAGACCAGACGCTCACCAATGAGTACAGCATCCTCAGAATTGTAACCTTCCCATGGCATATAAACTACTAATATGTTTTTTCCCAAAGCGAGTTCGCCGCAATTTGTAGCAGCACCGTCTGCTACAATTTGTCCCCTTTTAATGCATTTACCTCGTTGAACCTGGGATTTTTGATGCATGCAAGTATTTTTGTTGGAACCTTGATACATAACCAATGGGATGTTTAGAGTATCCCCATTCCCAAATAGAATGATCTTGTCAGTATCGGTATAAATGATTTTTCCCTCTTGCTCGGCTACAGCGGAAGCTCCTGAATCTACGGCCACTTGGCGTTCCAATCCAGTTCCCACAATGCATTTTTCGGACCGAGAAAGCGGAACTGCTTGACGTTGCATATTAGAACTCATTAAAGCTCGATTTGCATCATTATGCTCGATAAAAGGAATGAGAGAAGCTCCAATAGAAAAATATTGAAAGGGGAAAATACTTCGAAGATGAACCTGTTCCCATGCAATATTCAGAAATTCCTGACGGTATCGCGCTGGAACAATCTGTTCCTCCCGAATACCTCGATTCAGTGCCAAAGAATTTCCTGTAGCTACCATATAATATTCATCTCTACTTGATGATAAAAAAAGCATCCGTATTCTTTTTGATCTCTCAGAAATATCATAAAATGGACTTTCTATAGACCCCCAATGACCAATCTTCGCATGAATTGCTAGGGATCCAATAAGTCCAACATTGATTCCTTCAGACGTGTCAATTGGACAAATGCGTCCATAGTGACTCGGATGGATATCTCGTATACGAAAACTAGCAGTTCGACCCGTCAATCCCCCGGGTCCTAAATAACTCAATTTTCTCCCATGAACTATTTGGGTCAATGGATTGGTTCGATCCAGAACTTGAGATAATGGATGTAATCCAAAAAAAGATTCATAAGTGGTTGTTAGTGGAGTTGAAGTCACCAAATTCTGAGGAGTCGGTATCAATTTTAGTCTAATTGCTCCACATATAGTTCCTCTAACCATATTTTCTAAACGAACTAGAGCCAATCCAAATTGATCTTGTAAGAGATCTGCTACGGAACGAATACGTTTATTTTTCAAATGATTCATATCGTCAAGTGTACCCATTCCAAATTTCATTCCAATCAAATGATCCGCAGCTGCCAATATATCTCGCGGTAACAAAAATGTATTGTTCTGAGGTATATCGAGATTCAGCCTTTCGTTCATATTTCGTCGACCAATCCTTCCTAATTCACATCTTTGTTGAAAAAATTTTTTTTGTAATTCCTTGCACAAAGATTCAGAGAATACTGGATCTCCGCCTACATAAGCAAATTGTTGATAAAACTCCAAAATGGCATTCTCTTTTGACCCAATTTTTTTTTTCTCTTTATCATTCAGGAAAGACAAGAAAATTTCAGGATGGCAAACATTCTCTAGAATTTCGCTTAAATTCGAGCCCATAGCTGATAATAGAACTAGAATAGATATCTTTTGTTTCCTACTCACACGAGCCCATATCCTTGCTTTTCTATCAATCTCTAATTCTAATCTTCCTCCCCAATCCGATATTATGGTGCCCGTATAGACCAAAATTCCGTTATGGTCCAATTCTGACCGGTAATAGATACCAGGGCTTTGCAATATTTGATTGATTACAATTCTATATATTCCATTTACTATAGAAGTTCCCAGGGAGTTCATTAGAGGTATGTTTCCAATAAAAATTGTTTGTTCTTGGATATCCTTATTGCTTTTCCAAATTAATCCTGCGGATACATATAATTCAGAGGAGTATGTAAGTGATTCATATACAGCATCTTTTTCTTTTATCAAGGGTTCTACCAATTGGTATGTTTCCGCAAATAATTGAAATTCAATTTCTTGATCCGGATCTTCAATCTTTGGAAACTTATAAAGTTCTTCTCTTAAGCCCCGATCAATGAACCTACAAAATCCTTCAAATTGTATCTGATTCAACCCGGGTATTGTAGACATTCCCGCATTTTCACCCCCAATCATTTTGAATTTCCCCTTTCTATTTTATAGAAAATATCCCATGATTTGCTGTCTCATTCTTCATCGAATCACATGAATAGATTTAGCAATAATGGAATTTCCGTTTTTTTTTTACTGAATCACATGAAAATTTTTTTACTTAACTCTGTATATGAAATACCTGTTATGAAAAGAGGAAAAAAATTGAATTTTATACTCAAATTTGAATTTGCAACAAAACAAACAGATAGAATCGAAATTCTAAATGGAAAGGAATTGAAAAAATCCACCTAGACTTCCGGTTTTTTTTTAAGAATATCAAAACAAAAAATGGATTCAATCTCTAACATTATTTATTATGTTATGATATTACATATTTCAATTCGATTGGATACCAGAAAAAAAAGAAATTCGTGATTTGCTCTGCTCGATAAAGACCTAATCTAAAAATCAGAAACAATATAGAATTCTTTTTTTTTCGCACTTAACCCCTTTTCATAATTGTTCAAAAAAAAAAAAGAATAGGAATTCGCAGAGACGAGAGATATTTTATTTAATTATCTATAGAATACCTATTCTATACGTACGGAATACGGATATAAATAAAATACCCGGATTAGATATTTTCAGTGTAACAATTAAGAATTATGTTATTCTAGGGTTTACATATACTGACAGTTGCTGTTATAATTGAAATGGAAAAGAGGAGGTTTTTTTCGATAAAAAAGAGCAATAAAGAGCAATATTAATTCATTTTTATATGAAATTGGATTCTCTTATCTCATAAAGACAAAACCATATTTTCAATTCCAATTCAAGAATTGTTCAGGAATTTATAGTTAACGGTTCCATTTTGTCCTTCCATTTTTGCGTTTGTCGCTGAAAGTCCACGTTTTTTTTTTCATTTTGGCGGCATGGCCGAGCGGTAAGGCGGGGGACTGCAAATCCTTTTTCCCCAGTTCAAATCCGGGTGTCGCCTGATCTGATCGACAAGAGAATTGAAATAGCTTATTCCGTTTTGTTGATAGAAAACTTGCATGGGGGGTTGCTCTATAAAATAAAGCTTTGCGTCACGAATTCAAGGAAAGATTCTAGTAGTGAAAAGGAATCGATAAATCTTGAGATGATAGTCCTTTCACCCCATTACTACTGTAGTGTCCATCTAGTCTACTGACCGGGTCTTGAATTAGATTGGATAAGTATGTATAGGTCGGACAGAGAGAATCTAATTCCATTTTTAGTTGGGGAAGAGGCAAAAGAAACCTTGCATACAGACTCATGAAAGTATATGAACGTTCTGGCAGTTATTCAATATTAGTTAGATTTAATACCTAATTTAGATTGAATAGCTAATTTGGCTTTCTTTTTTTTTTAGTTATAATTTATATTATTATTATTCAATTTTATTATTATTATTTAATATTTTAATATAATAAATTGAATTAATTTTCGGTAACCTCTTTAGTCGAAGAAAGAGTTTAATAGACTTTCTTCTGATTGTTTTCGAGAATGAATTGAGAGACAGTAAGGATTAGATCAAATATAAATAAGAAAGAGTATGCAAAGTAATCAGTCTTCATTGTATATATATATCTATTTTCATTTAAATAAAATTAAAATGAGGGGAAAGAAAAACATAGGTCTTTGTATTGTTACCTGTTAGTAACAAAAATCTCCTTAATACTTCCAAGGAAGTTTCCGAATATTTTGTTTATCCGTAATGTTTTCCGATTCTACTAGAAATCAGATAAGAACTTGTTAGACGTTCTAATTGGATTTGTTAGATTGTTTCGTTAATCGTGTTAGCACAGAATCCCTTTTTGACTCTGTACCAGTGATTCCACTATTATTATAGTTTATAGTATTATTTGTGATTAATACAATACAAAAAAAAATAAAACACGAAGAATTAGTGAACAATACTGAAATAATTCCTTCATATTGGTTGATATAGATAGGAGACAAAATTGACATGGATATAGTGAGTCTTGCTTGGGCTGCTTTAATGGTAGTTTTTACATTTTCCCTTTCTCTCGTAGTATGGGGAAGAAGTGGACTTTAATGGTACTACTTAATTTAGTTAAGGGATCAAACTGTATCAATTGTTTTATAGCTGAGTTCTGATATCTTTTTTTACTATTGAATTTGAATTTCAGTATTCAATTATATCTTCATTATCGGAATTCTATTGTATTCGAGTGGTGTAATGTATTCTAGGCATAATATAGAAATACAAAATACTCTTTCAATCAAACAACAAATATTTGAATTATTCCCATGTTTGTGTCAAGGGGATAAAAAAAGTAGGAGATTTCTTCCTATTCCAACCGAATTCTTCCTAAGATCTCTTTGAACTGGCTCTTACCAAAGTTATATATCGAAAATGAGGAACCACGGAACCCCCTCTTCTTAATCTAACACCATTCCTTTTTTTTTTTTGAAAAAAAAAAAAGATAAAATAAATATATATATAGTATAGTTAAATATATATATAGTATAGTTATGTTATTTGTTATAAAGCAGATACACAATTTCGATAGGAAACAAAAAATCGACATAGGAGTTGTCTAACGAGATACTACACATAATAAGATGTTGGCCTTGCTTTAGGTGAATACCATATTACGTATTTACCTTACCACTTGCTTGTTTTATTTTTTTTTTTATTTTTGGTTCGAAATTGGATTTATGCTTTCTTTATTGAACTTCATTTGCAATCATGGTTAAACTATTAAAAATAGGTTGGGTTTTACCACCAATCTTTTCGAAATAGGGAAAAAAACTTTTCATTTTAATAGAAACCTCGGATCATCTGTTAACTATTTAATAACAACTATTTAATCAATTACTTCTCGGAAATGCTAAAAAGATTACTTGATTTTCTTATACCGGGATTGGTATTAAAATCTAATCGTAATACCATAAATTCGAATCGGAAAAATAAGAGTTGCTTTTGGATTATTACAGATTGATTTGAACCAATACAAATCAAATAGATGAAACAAAGAAGAAATTGGGGATACTATCCTATATACATTACATATAATGTAATTGAGATTCTATATATGAATAAGAGAATATATACGAACATACATATTGTAAATTGATCCATATTTTTTTTTAGAAAGTCAAACTTTTTTTTTACACTACAATAATAGATAAATAATATGGTAGAAAGAAATCGATTTTCTTTCTACCATATTATACGGATTTCATAGAATTCTGTTGATTCTAGTCCGATTATTTCATTTTAACCTTAAGACCACAAAACAAAAATGGAATTTTTTTTTTTCATTCATTGCATTGACATGAATTAAGAAGTCATGTTTAAGTAAAATTAGTCACTTTGACTTACTGTTTTTACATAAATTATAAGTAAAAAGGCAGTAGGAACTAGAATGAACAGTGCAGTAGCAATAAATGCAAGAATATTTACTTCCATAATCTCTATGCTTTATTTCTCTTTTATTTCCAATAAAAAACTCGGGATTTAATCCCATATAGATGATAACTTTTGTCGGTAAATTCAATGGTATAAATTACATCTTGATGATATCAAATGGGATCAATATTATGAATAACAATATCTGAGCTATAAAATCGATTAATCGTCGAGAATTGAATAGTATAACATAGGAAGATCTTTTATCCATACCCAATTCCAAAGATTTTGTTTCCAATGCAATCCAAAATTCCGTATTCTTTTTTTTTTTTTACTTTATTTAACTTTAATATGAAGGTTCCGACAAAGAAAGAAAAAAAGATGGATCCCTGTTAGGAATGAGATTTTGTTTGTTATTTTTATTTTATTCCCTTTCACACACGAAATGAATTGATGTCTTTTTTTTATTTGTATCCATCGGGACTGACGGGGCTCGAACCCGCAACTTCCGCCTTGACAGGGCGGTGCTCTGACCAATTGAACTACAATCCCAGGGAAAAGGGCGTCCAGCATAGATATTCTTATGATTTCATTCAAACCCCTTCTTTTTTTCGATTTTAGATTAGAATCGTTTGCTGTAACTGACAGAGGCGGGACTTATATATATATATTGATATATATCAATATCAATACGCACTTTTTTTAGGGAGATCGACACGGATTACTCGTAATCCGTTCGTTATTGCCAAATCAATTGAAAAATGAATCAATCAATAAAAAACAAAGACTCTTTTTTCTTTTCTCTTTTTCTTTAACCCTTTCCTTAGACTTTATAGTTACAGATCCTGATATGAATCTAGATCATTAGCAAGATTCGAACTTATGAAATATGGATTTCATTATAGAATCTCATTCTACAATATGGTACAAAAAAAAGCGCTAGAGATTTGTCATATTTGATTGTCTTCCGTATCCGAGCACATAGGCCATTTCCGAAGAACAACAAATGGGTTATATTATTTCATGGTGGATCGTAAAATTATTGGGCCGAGCTGGATTTGAACCAGCGTAGACATATTGCCAACGAATTTACAGTCCGTCCCCATTAACCGCTCGGGCATCGACCCAGGAAGAATCAATTTGAGTCTTTTTTGATAATCCATGATCAACTTCCTTTCGTAGTACCCTACCCCCAGGGGAAGTCGAATCCCCGTTGCCTCCTTGAAAGAGAGGTGTCCTGGACCACTAGACGATGGGGGCCCACTTTCCCGACCACCATTATACTATGTTCATAGTATAACATAGTTTTTTTTTTGTCAATAATAGATTGGAATGATATGATTCGATCAGAAGGATCTTTCCATTTTTTCAAAATTCCATACCATAGAATTTTTTGGTTCATCATTAGATTTCGAAATTTATCATTCCAATCGCCAATCCAATCTATAATTCCAAAAGGAAAAAAGGATAAGTATTGCGAAAGAAAGATAGGATCCTTTCAGAGAATAATTGGTTTGCTGGAAAAGGCGGGAGTTAAAATATCATTTCTTTCACTTTTATTCATTGTTAAGATTCGGTAGGTATATCTCTATCTCATCCTAAGCCGGAAAAAAACGAAAATCAATTTGGGAATCGGGTAGAAGGATAAAGATCAACAAGTTATTGAGATTTTTTTTTCCAATAAAGAATAAAGAATGAAGTGGTTGAAGGACAGGAAAATTGAAATCAATTTTTCAATGATTCGATAAAATAGTTGAATTGGTGGGTACATGTATCAATACTCAATACAATGAATTTCGTTAGGATGAGGATGAATTCAATTCGAATCGGTTTTGTGAAAAAATTAATTACATTGATATTTTTCAAATCTAATATCAATAAACCTTTTCATTAACTATACTCTATTCACTAGGTAAATAAATTTTTTGTTCCTTAATGAGTCTATATGTAGATAATATCTATCTATATGTGCATATATTCTAATCTTATCTATATAAGAAGTATACGCAGTTACGAATATATGTACTAGACTCATATTGGCTAATTCCTGAATAAGGAATTGAATTAAGCGGAGCCCTTTTAACTCAGTGGTAGAGTAACGCCATGGTAAGGCGTAAGTCATCGGTTCAAATCCGATAAGGGGCTTTGTACCGTTTTTTTTCATAAAACTCCAGCTGGAGTATTCGTATTTGAAGGAAGAATAGAGATATTGTTTTTTTTATAAATAAAAAAAACTAAGGAATCGTAGAATTCTCATTAGAAAATGGAATTTTGAATTCTAATGAATGATAATATAGTAAACTAATTCTAGTTAGAAAGTCGAATATTTAGTCTCTTTTAATGAATAATGAAATCTTCTTTAATTCTCAAATATTGCTATTTTAGATTATTCCAATAAAAAAATTGGGAAAGATAAAAAAAAAATAAGTGGACCTAACCCATTGAATCATAACTATATCTACTATTCTGATATTCAAATTGGATAGAGATGAAATTATAACAGTGGAGCTTCTTTTTTTTTTTTTTAATATCCTTTTTTCTTTTTTTTTTCGAACACAAGAAAAGATCAATTTACATTTCTATTATTTCTATAAAATATTCTATATCTATAGAAAAATAAATCTATCAAATCATGGCTTCGCGTATCAAATATTGAATTTTCTTTTCATATCGATGCATACGATATATTTCCGGCAATTGATGGATGAGAGAAAGAAACTTTCACTTACAGTCTCTTATAAAGATAAAAAAAATTCAATACAATATTAAAAAATCAGATAGATAGAAAAAAATCTAGAAAAGTAAATAGAAAAAATATTCGAAATCTCTTACTTCGATCCGAAAAAAAGGATATTTTGAAGTCTTTTTATCTGAAAGAAAGGAAAATAGAACAAAGACGACAATAAAAGAAAAAAAATGTAAAATAGAAAGTAAAAAAATATATGAGCCTGCAGTAGTTTCCTAGACATAAAAATTAGAAGAATTTTTAAAACGATTTATTTTTTTTTTTTATCAATTTCACGAAAAAGATTCAAGAATAAGATTATTTGATCAAAGGGGCGGAGTATTCTGGGGATCCGCTGGTAGCGAGAGCGAGAAAAGGTATCATTTGTTTCGCGAACAGTTCTAAAAAAAAAAATTATCCATCAGATTTATGAGTCATAAGACAATTCACGATTCATGGCTTAGGGGATTTTGAAGAATAGAAAGGAGTAGCCGGATTGAATTGAGTTCATGGATTTGACCTAGGTATCAATAGAGCAATAAATGATTTTGATATCCGAAACCCATTAGAAAAGAAGGGACAGTCTACGATAAAAATAAAATAATATAGAAATGAGAAAAGGCTCCAAGGTCCCTTCTGAAAATGCTAGGAGGTGCTCGGAAATGGTTGAAATATTTGAATAGGAGGATCACTATGACTATAGCTCTTGGTAAATTTACCAAAGATGAAAATGATTTATTTGATATTATGGATGACTGGTTACGGAGGGACCGTTTCGTTTTTGTGGGTTGGTCCGGTCTGTTGCTCTTTCCTTGCGCCTATTTTGCCTTGGGGGGTTGGTTCACAGGTACAACCTTTGTAACTTCATGGTATACTCATGGATTGGCAAGTTCCTATTTGGAAGGCTGTAACTTCTTAACCGCGGCAGTCTCTACTCCTGCTAATAGTTTAGCACACTCTTTGTTGTTACTATGGGGTCCTGAAGCACAAGGAGATTTTACCCGTTGGTGTCAATTAGGTGGTCTGTGGACTTTTGTTGCTCTTCATGGTGCTTTCGGATTAATAGGTTTCATGTTACGTCAATTTGAACTTGCTCGATCCGTTCAATTGCGCCCTTATAATGCAATCGCATTCTCTGGTCCAATTGCTGTTTTTGTTTCTGTATTCCTGATTTATCCACTGGGTCAGTCTGGTTGGTTCTTTGCGCCTAGTTTTGGTGTAGCAGCTATATTTCGATTCATCCTATTTTTCCAAGGGTTTCATAATTGGACATTAAACCCATTTCATATGATGGGAGTTGCTGGTGTATTGGGGGCTGCCCTACTATGCGCTATTCATGGTGCAACCGTGGAAAATACTTTATTTGAAGATGGTGATGGCGCAAATACATTCCGTGCTTTTAACCCAACCCAAGCTGAAGAAACTTATTCAATGGTCACTGCTAACCGCTTTTGGTCCCAAATCTTTGGGGTTGCTTTTTCCAATAAACGTTGGTTACATTTCTTTATGTTATTTGTACCAGTAACTGGTTTATGGATGAGTGCTCTTGGAGTAGTCGGTCTGGCATTGAACCTACGTGCCTATGACTTCGTTTCTCAAGAAATACGCGCAGCAGAAGATCCTGAATTTGAGACTTTCTACACCAAAAATATTCTTTTAAACGAAGGTATTCGTGCGTGGATGGCGGCTCAAGATCAGCCTCA